TGAATATATCATACCAATTTATTATGTATGGATGATGGGATTCCATTGATACAGAGCCAATTACAATATACTTCTTGAATGTTCCCATTGGCGTGCATCCAGCAGGAATTGAACCTACGAATTTGCCAATTATGAGTTGGGCGCTTTAACCATTCAGCCATGGATGCTTAACAGGGATCATCGTATATCGTAAATAACCAAATTCCAATTTAAATGAAATCTTTAGGAGTAATCAATGAAACGACATCAATTAAAATCCTGGATATTCGAATTGAGAGAGATCAAGAATTCTCACTATTTTTTAGATTCATGGATCAAATTTGATTCAGTGGGATCTTTCACTCACCTTTTTTTCCACCAAGAACGTTTTATGAAACTCTTTGACCCCCGAATTTGGAGTATCCTACTTTCACGTGATTCACAGGGTGCAACAAGCAATCGATATTTCACGATCAAAGGTGTAGTACTGCTTGTAGTAGCGGTCCTTATATCTCGTATTAACAATCGAAAGATGGTCGAAAGAAAAAATCTCTATTTGATGGGGCTTATTCCTATACCTATGAATTCCATTGGACCCAGAAATGAGACATTGGAAGAATCTTTTTGGTCTTCCAATAGAAATAGGTTGATTGTTTCGCTCCTGTATCTTCCAAAAGGGAAAAAGATTTCTGAGAGTTGTTTCATGGATCCGCAAGAGAGTACTTGGGTTCTCCCAATAAAGAAAAAGTGTATCATGCCTGAATCTAACCGGGGTTCGCGGTGGTGGAGGAACCGGATCGGAAAAAAGAGGTATTCTAGTTGTCAGATATTGAATGAAACCGTAGCTGGAATTGAGATCTCATTCAAAGAGAAAGATAGCAAATATCTGGAGTTTCTTTTTTTATCCTATACGGATGATCCGATCCGCAAGGACCATGATTGGGAATTTTTTGATCGTCTTTCTCCGAGGAAGAAACGAAACACAATCAACTTGAATTCGGGACAGCTATTCGAAATCTTAGGGAAAGACTTGATTTGTTATCTCATGTCTGCTTTTCGTGAAAAAAGACCAATTCAGGGGGAGAGTTTCTTAAAACAACAAGGAGCTGGGGCAACTATGCAATCCAATGATATTGAGCATGTTTCCCATCTCTTCTCGAGAAACAAGTGGGGTATTTCTTTGCAAAATTGTGCTCAATTTCATATGTGGCAATTCCGCCAAGATCTCTTCGTTAGTTGGGGGAAGAATCAGCACGAATCGGATTTTTTGAGGAACGTCTCGAGAGAGAATTGGATTTGGTTAGACAATGTGTGGTTGGTAAACAAGGATCGGTTTTTTAGCAAGGTACGGAATGTATTGTCAAATATTCAATATGATTCTACAAGATCTATAAGATCTATTTTCGTTCAAGTAACGGATTCTAGCCAATGGAAAGGATCTTCTTCTGATCAATCCAGAGATCATTTTGATTCCGTTAGAAATGAGAATTCAGAATATCACACATTGATCGATCAAACAGAGATTCAGCAACTAAAAGAGAGATCAATTCTTTGGGATCCTTCCTTTCTTCAAACGGAACGAACAGAGATAGAATCAGATCGATTCCCGAAATGCCTTTTTGGATCTTCCTCCATGTCCTGGCTATTCACGGAACCTGAGAAGCGGATGAATAATCATCTGCTTCCGGAAGAAATCGAAGAATTTATTGGGAATCCTACAAGATCAATTCGTTCTTTTTTCTCTGACAGATGGTCAGAACTTCATCTGGGTTCGAATCCTACTGAGAGGTCCACTATAGATCAGAAATTGTTGAAGAAAAAACAAGATGTTTCTTTTGTCCCTTCCAGGCGAGTGGAAAATAAAGAAATGGTTGATATATTCAAGATAATTACGTATTTACAAAATACCGTCTCAATTCATCCTTCGGAACCATATCACATCCCGGATCTGGTTCCGAAGGATGAACCGGATATGGACAGTTCCAATAAGATTTCATTCTTGAACAAAAATCCATTTTTTGATTTATTTCATCTATTCCATGACCGGAACAAAGGGGGATACGCGTTACGCCACGATTTTTTTGAAAGATTCCCAGAAATGGCGGATCTATTCACTCTATCAATAACCGAGCCGGATCTAGTGTATCATAGGGGATTTGCCTTTTCTATTGATTTGGATCAAAAAAAATTCTTGAATGAGGTATTCAACTCCAGAGATGAATCGAAAAAGTATGGGTACATAAGAAATGTATCGAATCGATTCTTTTTAATGAATAGATCCGATCGCAACTTCGAATATGGAATTCAAAGGGATCAAATAGGAAACGATACTCTGAATCATATAACTATAATGAAATATACGATCAACCGACATTTATCGAATTTGAAAAAGAGTCAGAAGAAATGGTTTGATCCTCTTATTTCTCGAACTGAGAGATCCATGAATTGGGATCCTGATGCATATAGATACAAATGGTCCAATGGGAGCAAGAATTTCCAGGAACATTTGGAACATTTCGTT